TAAGCCCTAAAGGAATTGAACCTTCAACTTTTGTGGTGTAAACACAGCTCTCTACCGTTGAGATAAGGACTTCAATACACATAATGGGACTTGAACCCATCTTTATTGATTGGAAATCAATTATTTTACTCGATAAACTATATGGGTATTAATCCGAAAACATTTTCCAATACCTTCACTATGTTACGACTTCCTCTCCCTTACGATTATTTAATAATATCAAATTCTTAATTTATAAAAATAAATTTAATATTAATTTTTTATTTAAAATCAAAATTGATACTTCAAAAAAAATTTATTTGGCAGAGGTGACGGGCGATTTGTACGAACACTAGAGCTTTATTCACCAGAACTCTCTTCTTTCTGATTACTATTAAATCCAACTTCATTATATATTTCACATATAAATCCGAAATTTACTTTAAAGTTTACTATCTTTTTGTATAAAATATTGTAGCGCATAAATAGCCCAAATTATTAGGATCATAATGACCTGATGTTATCTTTTAAAAGTAAATTAACTTAATTACAAATAAAGCTTAAGTCTGTATATTTCACAACACAAACTGACAACGGCCATGCAATACCTGTATTTAATTAATTTTATTTTTCTTTATATACAAAATTTGGTAAGGTTTATTGTGGACTATCAAATTAAACTACACGCTCCTCTAATTAGTTTAGTGAACCGCCAATTTTTTTGAATTTTAATCTTGCGATTGTACTCTTCAGGCGAATTATTTAAGTTATTTTCAATCACCAAATTTATTGATGATTGGAATTCCATTGTTTAAGGTAAGGACTACCAGGGTATCTAATCCTGTTTGTTCCCCCTACTTTCATGTTTTAATGACAGTTTTATCTAGTAAGCTGTTTTCACCTTAGGTTTTCCATCTTATATAAAAACATTCTACCGCTACATAAAAGTTCAACTTACTCCATTAAACTCTAATAAATTTATAATATCATTTACACATTCTTTACGCCTTTTTGAAAAAAACTAAAACTTTACGTATAACCGCGTCTGCTGGCACGTATATTAGACAGTTTTTATGTGACATCTCTGTGTCATACTTTCATATATTGCACAAAATTATGTACTGCTGCCTCTCGCGAGTTTACACCTTTTTCGTTTGTAATGTGGCCTCTTAGCTACGCATCTTTGGAATAATAAATAATTATATACCTAATACGNTCAAAGAAAATTAATTGGCTTAAATTAGTTAATAATCATATAAATATGATCGATCGTTTTACGACAACCAATTATATTTTTCTAAAATTATACTCACCTGTACGAGACTTAATATTAAAAACAATACTTTTATATTTGTTCTCTAGCATGTATCTAAGTGTCACTCATTTTTATCTTCCCCAAAATCAAAGGAAACGCCTTAAATTGGATTTGAACCAATAAACCAAACATTTTCAGTGTTTTGCCCTGCCAGATTGAGCATTTAAAGCCTTAGGTAATAAAAGGGGTTGAACCTTTATATCTTACATATGAAATAATAATTTGACCTTTAAATTATATTACCTAATATGCGGGGTTAACAAGACTCGAACTTGTATAAGTTAGATGACATCTAACTATTTTTCCCATTAAATTATAACACCACTATTACATAAATATATTCATATTACTATTATAAACCCTGGGCGCAGGGCCTATTCACTAATTATATAAATTGCCTAACATTGCGGCCCCTCGGCATCGACAGAAGGTTACCCGTGTTTTAGTGCTTAATGCCCTGAATTATCTTTATTACACAAAATTTAATAAGTTTCTGGCGGTTTCATTAACTAACATAGGTAGCTATTGTTACTCTTGTAAAAAAAATATCCCTAATGGACCCTTGGTATGCTCAGCAACAAAAGTACATTCTGTTTAACAAAAAATAGGAAAACACATGTTGAAAATATTAAGCACGCCATGTGAGGAATCGAACCCGACTATCCTAGGACCTGCAAAATCCTTGTTCTGCCAATAAACTACATGACCTTGAAAATATTAAATCCAGAGATAAAAAATGTAGTGAATATAATAATAACTAGCACATAATTAAATAATAAACCTGATTGTAATTTACTAATAATTTGGGTTAATTTTACAAATACCACCGATAGCCCCTTAGGGCCGATTACTTCTAATATGCCCCGGTCTATCAGTTTATAAGTTATTACATGACCCATCTTTCAAATTTGTTTTATAATTAAGTGATTAATAACATAATTAAATTGTCAAGCTGAATTTAAAAAGGTATAAATTACATGATATGTCTTCTTAAAAACCTTATTATCCAATGTATTTATTTGATAACAAAGCAAAAAATAGGCTAACCCAGCCCCGGATAGGCTAAAAAATAATGGCACAAGTTTTATTGAATTAGGCATTATTGGTGTTATAATATTTGATAAAAAATATTCTTTTCCCAAATACCCTAAAAAAATACCCCCAAAAGCCAATAAAGCTAAAGGAAACAAAATTATTTTTGAAGACTCGTGAATTTTTAAAAATACCTCTTTTGGGGCATTAGAGTTAATTATAAATGTAAAATATATTAATCTTATTGAATAAAAGGCCGTCAAAAAAGCGGCAGAGCTGGCTAATCAAAAAGCTAAAATGATATAATATTTTTCAAAAGAAAGTTCTAATATTAAATCTTTGGAATAAAATCCTGTTAAATAAGGAAACCCCATTAAAGATAATGACCCGATTAAAATCATAATATAAGTAAAAGGGATGGTTTTAATTAATGCCCCCATTTTTCTCATATCTTGTTCATCACTAACCGCATGTATAATTGAACCAGCACTTAAAAAAAGCAATGCCTTAAAAAATGCGTGGTTGAATAAATGAAATAAGCCTACAGAATAGCCAGATATACCACAAACCATAACCATGTATCCTAATTGACTACAAGTTGAATACGCGATTACTTTTTTTAAATCATTTTGTACAACACCCACTGTTGCCGCGAAAAAAGCCGTTAGTGCCCCTATAATAGTTACTACAACTAAAGCTATTGAAGAGCACTCAAATAATGAACTAGACCTAATTATTAAAAAAACACCCGCAGTTACCATTGTGGCCGCATGAATTAAAGCAGAAACCGGAGTGGGACCCTCCATCGCATCCGGAAGTCAGGTGTGTAAGCCAAGTTGGGCAGATTTTCCAATTGCCCCGATAAATAACAATAAACAAATAATTGTAAGAGAATTATTATTAATTTCAAATGTTATTAATGAGCTAGAAATTATCGAAAAATCTAATGTCCCAAACTCTTTAAAAATCATTATTAAAGCTATAACTAATCCTAAATCCCCCACTCTATTTATTAACATGGCCTTTATTGCTGCTTTATTCGCTTTTATTCTGGTTAATCAAAAATTAATAAGAAGATATGAGCATAGCCCTACACCCTCTCAACCTATAAACAATTGAAGATAATTATCGCTTGTTACTAAAACTATCATTAAAAAAGTAAATAATGATAAATAGGCCATAAAACGAGGAATGTGTGGGTCACCTGCCATGTATCCAATTGAATAAATATGAACTAAAGCAGATATACTAGTAATAATAATTAACATTGTGGCAGTTAAATTATCAAATTGTAAGCCAAAATAAGTAGTAAAAAGTTCAGAATCAAATCATCTTCATAATCTAATATAAGCCGGAGAAAAGTTTAAAATAATTTCATAATACATATAACAAGATAATAAAAAACTAATTATTATACAATTTGATGTAAAAATGCCGGCCCCTTTCGTACCTATTTTTCTACCAAATAATCCAGATACTATTGCACTTAATAAAGGTAAAAATAAAATTAAGATATACATTAATAAATTTGTTTAATATAAACTTATTACAGCATTATGAGAAATTTGTAAAAGAAAATTTGGAGTTATTATTAAAAATAAAATAATATAAAAAGTAATCCCTATTAAAATAGATTTACTTAAGTTAATATTTCTTTGTTTAATTAATATATTTTGTCAAATTAATATTGAATAATTTATCGGAAAATAAATTAAATGTACTAATCTAACATAATAAACTCCTGCAATTACTGAACTTATTACTGCTATAATGGTTATTAAATAATAGCCATTTAATACTCCTGATAATAATATTAATAGTTTACTCAAAAACCCAGCTAAGGGGGGAATTCCGGCCACTGAAAATAGAGTTAATGCTAAAGTAGCCGCTATTACCGGGTTATCCCCTGATAACCCACTTATTTCAATTATTAAATTTTTAGTTAAATTTAAAGATAAAATAATAGTAAAACTACATATAGTTATAATTATATATATAATTATGTATATTAAACTAGCTTGTATACTTTCAAAAGTATCGATAGCAACCCCCAACAATATAAATCCCATATGACCTATACCACTATAAGCTAATAATCTTTTTATTTTAGTTTGATTTAATGCCCCAATTGCTCCGTAAATAATTGATAAAACGGCGCTTATTAAAATAACATTAATTACAGGTCCAATTTGTACTAAAATAGAAAAAATACCAACTTTTGGCACCGTTGCTAATAAAGCTGTAATAATTGTTGGGGCCCCCTCATACACATCTGGGGCTCACATATGAAAAGGTGCCGCTGCAAGTTTAAATAACAAAGAAATTGTAATTAAAATTTTCCCCACATCTATAGTTAATATCGAATTAATCCCTTGAACGCTAGTTTCTCCAACAAGACCGTATAATAAGCCACACCCAAATAAAAATAAACTAGAGGATAGTGCCCCTAAAATAAAATATTTTAAGGCGGCCTCAGTCCCATACGCACTATCTCTCTTTAAGGCGGTAAGAATAAATAAAATTAAGGTTTGTAATTCAATTACTAAATATATTGAAAGTCAATTTATCGAGGAAACTAATAACAACGCACCTAAAGTTAAAATTAAAATTAAAAGAGAAAAATATTGATAAGATTTAATTAAAATTGTTTCACTAATTCCCATTAATAAAATCGAAATAGAACCAATAATAATTATAAATTTAGAAATTATTATCCAATTATTAGTATCTAATAAACCGTTTGTAATATAACTATATTTAATTATTGTAATAGTTTCAAAAGAATCTAAACCTGCCAAATTAAATCCAGTTATTATTCCAATCAAAAATAATACTATAACTGATAATTTTAATATGGGCAATCTAATTCCATGAAGAACTAAACATAACACCACTAAACTTAATAATATTTCTGGATTAATTATTATATTAAAAACCTCTAACATTAAAATATAGAAGCCGGATTTGAACCCACATTTCCAAATAATGAGTCTGGCGACTTTCCTTTAGTCTATTCTACAGTATTTACTAATTATAATAATAAACTCTTATTAATTAGACTCAGATGGAGTTGAACCAACTTCCTTATTGTTATGAGCAATATGCTTTACCAAATAAGCTATCAGTCTTAATAAGAAAGAGAATTGAACTCTTATTTGCCCGTTTACAGCGGGGTACATAACCTTTCTGTCATCTTATTTCTCAATATAATAGGAATTGAACCTATAACCCCCGCTTTATCAAAACTTTGCTCAACCGATTAAGCTATATATCGTAATACTACAGATGAGACTTGAACTCATAAAGTTAATACTGTTAGATTTTAAATCTAATGTGTTTACCATTTCACCACAGTAGTTATTATGTATTATAAAATAATTTATATATCACTAAAATGGGGCTATAGCATTAAACCCTAAAAGAACACTAGACACTAAAATAACAAAAGCCAAACTTAAAGGCAAATAAGATTTTCATAATAGAGCCATTAGTTGATCATATCTAATTCTAGGGTAAGAAGCTCTTATTCAAATAAAAAGAAAAATAATTAAAGATATTTTTATAGCAAATAAAATTAAATTAACTATATAAGAAGTTAAACCTAAAAAAAACAATCACCCGCCTAAAAAAAGTATTACCCCAAATACAGACATTAATATAATATGACAATATTCTGCTAAGAAAAATAAAGCAAAAGACATACTTGAATATTCAACATTAAACCCGGACACTAATTCGGACTCTCCCTCAGTTAAATCAAATGGAACTCGATTTGTTTCTGCTAACGCAGATACAAAAAACATAATTGAAATTGGGAACAACGGGATAATAAATCATATTTTTTTTTGTGTTAAAACTATTTCACTTAAATTTAATGACCCGACGCACAATATTACCGATATTATTATTAATCCAATTGATACTTCGTAACTTATCATTTGGGCCGCTGCTCGAATTGCGCCTAAAAAGGAATATTTGGAATTACTTGACCAACCAGACATTAAAATAGCATATACACTAATAGAAGAAACGGCAAATAAATAAAGTATACCAACCCCCAAATCACTTAAAACAACTCCTCTCTCATAAGGAATAACCCCTCAAGCTAAAAGAGCCAAAGTAAATGAAAATATTGGTGCAATTATATAAATAAAAAAATTGGCATGATTTGGAATAATTATCTCTTTAATAAATAGTTTTAAACCATCCGCCAAGGGCTGTAATAACCCATATATTCCTACAACATTTGGACCTTTTCTACATTGGATATAACCTAATACTTTCCGCTCTGCCAAAGTTAAATAAGCTATTGAAATAAGTAACGGAATTAAAATAGCAATTATTTTTAATATTATTATTATTACCATATTTTCTCTATAATTTAAACTTATTAATAATTAGCCCAATAATTTTATTTTAAACATTAACAGGAATTGAACCTATACTAATAATTTTGCAAATTAATGCAATTCCAATTTTGCTATAATGTTAGGAAAAGATAGGACTTGAACCCACAAATTATAACTAATTATTGTTTTCAAAACAAACGCAATAACCATTCTGCCACTTTTCCAATACCTAAATTTTATATTGAGACTTTAATAGGAATTGAACCTATAATCTCTTACTTACAAGGTAAATGCTCTATCCTAATTGAGCTATAAAGCCAACAGACAATAATAAAGATAAGTTATAAACTTAAATTCAATTTTCTTTATTTAAGAAATAATGGATTAACCAATTATTTCTTAAAAACATATGGTAATTCGTTATAAGTATGATGTGCTGGTGGCGAAACATGTGATCATTCTAATGAGTGATAATATCCTGTGTCTTCAACCCATCCTTCAAATTTATTTTGTTTAACATAAGCATTATAAATTATAAAGATAAATCAAACAACACCTACAATAGAAATTATTGACCCAATCGAGCTTAATTGATTTCACCCATAAAAGCTATCATGAAAATCTGAATATCTTCTTGGAAGTCCTGCTAATCCAAGGAAATGTTGAGGAAAAAAGGTTAAATTAACACCTACAAACATAATTCAAAAATGAATTTTACCATAAAATTCATTATAACAATACCCTGTTATTTTTCCAAATCAATAATAAAATCCACCGAATATAGCAAATATAGCCCCCATAGATAAAACATAATGAAAATGAGCTACTACATAGTAAGTATCGTGTAGCACAACATCTAAAGAACTATTAGCTAATACTATACCAGTTAACCCACCCATAGTAAATAAAAACACAAAACCAATAGCCCATAACATTGGGGTGTCTAATCTTAATGAGCCCCCAAACATAGTAGCTATTCAACTAAATATTTTTATTCCAGTCGGCACGGCGATTATCATTGTTGCAGCTGTAAAATAAGCCCTAGTGTCAACATCCATCCCCACAGTAAACATATGATGAGCTCAAACTATAAACCCTAAAATTCCAATTGAAACCATGGCATAGACCATACCTAAATACCCAAAAATTTGTTTTTTAGCTGAAAAAGTAGGAATTATTTGGGAAATAATCCCAAATCCCGGTAAAATTAAGATATAAACCTCCGGATGCCCAAAAAATCAAAATAAATGTTGATATAATATTGGATCTCCTCCGCCTGCTGGATCAAAAAATGTTGTATTAAAGTTTCTATCTGTTAACAACATTGTAATAGCTCCAGCTAATACCGGCAATGCTAATAATAACAATACTGTAGTTATAAGAATAGATCAAACAAATAAAGGCATTTTATCCATTGATATTCCTGGCGCCCTCATATTTAAAATTGTTGTAATAAAATTTATTGACCCCAATATTGACGAAATACCGGCCAAATGTAAACTAAAAATAGCCATATCAACAGACCCTCCAGAATGAGCTTGAATTGCAGATAAAGGTGGATAAACAGTTCAACCAGTCCCGGCACCTTGTTCAATAAAAGCAGACCCTAATAACAGAGTTAGTGCTGGGGGTAATACCCAAAAACTAATATTATTTAATCTAGGAAAAGCCATATCTGGAGCTCCGATATATAACGGCACAAATCAGTTACCAAATCCCCCAATCATAACAGGCATAACTAAAAAAAATATCATTACAAAAGCATGGGCAGTAACAATAACATTATATAAATGGTCGTCTCCTAACATAGAACCTGGGGCAGATAATTCTAATCTTATTAACATGCTAAACGCAGTGCCAATCATACCAGCAAAAGCCCCAAATAATAAATAAAGAGTTCCAATATCTTTATGGTTTGTTGAAAATAATCAACGACTTAAATATAAGTTCATCAAATCACAATAATACTATTTATTATTCTCACTCTAACCCACCTTGGACCCACTCATAAATTAAGCCAATTGTTAAAATTATTAAAAATAAATACATTACCCAATACCCAAATAGTCCAATTTGTTGATATGTCACAGCCCAAGGAAAGAGAAAAGAAATTTCTAAATCAAAAATTAAAAATAAAATTCCCACCAAAAAAAATTTTACTGAAAATAAAATTCTTGAAGACCCAAACGGATCATAACCACACTCATAAACTGAAACTTTCTCACTGTCTGGTTGCTTAATTCCTATTATATAGGAAACCCCAGATATAACACTAGAAAGAATTATACTAAATAATAATAATAAAAAAATTCCTATAAACTCTAAATTCATTTAAATTGTTGATTATCTTAAAAATCCCAAAATTTACGACTGATTTGAATAAATATATCTTGATTTTTTTTTTCTTTCTTTATCTCATGAGTCAAAACTATCGCCCCAATCATCGCGATTAATAAGATTAAACTAGCGATTAAAAATAAATAATAATAATCTGTGTATAAAACACGTCCGAACCCAGTAATATTAGAAAAATTTTCAATAAAATCAAATTTATTAACGTAAAATGTTGAAAATTGATTGGACAATAATATTATCCTGCAAGTTATAAAAAAAATTACTCCTATTACAAATCCCGCAGGCAAATAATTAGACATATCTTTGCCTCTTTCATAATCTATTAAATTTAACATCATAATTACAAATAAAAATAAAATTGCTATAGCACCCACATACACTATTAAAAATATCAATGCTATAAAATCCACATCAAGTAAAATAAATAATATTGATGCATTAATAAAAGCAATAATCAACCAAAATACTGAATAAACTGGGTTAAGAGCGGATACAACCATTATTCCTGAAATTATAATATTAAATGCAAATAAGTAAAATATTCCTTCCACCACACTTTTAAGGAGAATTGAACTCCTATTTTTAAGTTGAAAACCTAATGTCTTACCGATTACACAATAAAAGTACTTAATTTACAATTATATGTTTTATCTTTTAATTAGGATGAAAAAAGAGATTTGAACTCTTATATTTAAGAACCACAAACTTAAGCTTTGCCAATTAAGCTATATTCATCTTAATTAATATTTATCATTCTATAAAAATTACAGTTCCTTTCACGACATCAATTATAATAAATGGGAATATACCAATTAAAAAGATTAATAAAATTAGGGGGAGAAGTGAATAAAACTCTCGTCTATTTAAATCTCTAGGAAAATACAAATAATTAGAAGGAATTCCAAAACAAACCCTATTATATAAATATATTGAATAACTTGCTGACAATATTATCCCCAAAGATGCTAATACCCCAACTAAATAACTATAGTCAAATGCAGCAATTAAAGAAAAAAACTCTCCAACAAAGTTACAACTTAAAGGAATAGATGAATTAGCTAAAATTAAAAGTAAAAAATAAAAACTAAATAAGGGCATACTGATAGAAACTCCTCGATAATATTTTACTAATCGTGTATGAAATCGCTCGTATAAAAATGTGACAATAATAAATAAAGCAGAACTAACCAAACCATGGGCCAACATTAAAAAAATTGCTGCTACTAGCCCAGTTAAAGTGTGAGTAAAAATACCTAAAGTAACTAACCCCATATGAGCCACAGAAGAATAAGCAATAATCCGTTTTAAGTCTACTTGCCTACAAGTTGTTAAACTAGCATAAATTATTGCTAATAAACTCAAAGTTAATATAAGAGGAGAAAAAAACTCTGAAGCTTCTGATAATAGTGGTCACGAAAACCTAATAAACCCATAACCGCCCAATTTTAATAAAACCCCAGCCAATATTACTGAACCAGCAACTGGGGCCTCTACATGCGCCTGAGGTAGCCAAATATGAAAAGGAATTTTTGGAATTTTAATCGCCAAACTAAAAAAAAACCCTAAAAATATAAAATATTGTAACTTTTTATCAATTAATACACAACATAAAGCTTGGTAATTTGTGGTCCCCACATAAGTATACAACGAAAATATTGCCAAAAGCATAAATACAGATCCAATAAAAGTAAAAAAAAAAAAATAATAAGACGCTTGAATTTTTTCTTCTCTTGACCCCCATATTCCAATTATTAAAAACATTGGAATTAGTATCCCCTCAAATAGTATATAAAACCCTACTAGATCCAATATTGTAAAAACCCCTATTAATAAAAGCTCAATAACAAATAAACATAATAAAAATTCTTTTATTAAAAATTTAATAGACTTTCAACTAATCAAAACACAAATAGAAGTCAATAGAGCCGTTAAAATTAAAAAAAAAATTGATATTCCATCTACTGCAAAAAATATAGGATTAAATTGTGGCTCAATAGAAAATATTCAATCTATTATTATAAAACTTTGAAATTGACCTTGTCCGTCAAAAGAAATTCATAAAATAATTGTAGCCGTTAATGTAAGTAACGATCACTCTAAAGCTTTTTTTTTTAATTTAACTGTGTTTTCTTTTGGTATCATTAACAAATGTCAAATTCCTATTAAAGGAAATATATAAATAAAATCTATCATTTTTTCTCTTAATGTTCTAATAACTAAACTTTACAAATCAGAATCGAACTGATATAATTTTAGTTAACAACCAAATACTTTCCCTTTAAGTTATTGTAAATTGTTTCAGAAAAATGAGACTTGAACCCATAACTTTTGACTCCCAAAGTCAATAATCTACCAATTGATTTATTTTCTGGCCGATGAAAAAGGGACTTGAACCCTTACAGAATTTAATTCTCCCAATTTAGCAAACTGGTGCTTTAACCACTTCAGCCATTTCATCATATTATTTATAACCCAAATAAAAGTAAAAAGGCCATCATCAAACAAAATAACCCCATTGCCTCAGAAATTGCAAAACCTAAAATTGCATATGTAAATAATTGTTGTTTTAAAGAAGGGTTTCTAGAGTAACCAATTATTAAATTTCCAAATACAGTACCTATTCCAGCCCCACTACCAGCTGCACCAATTGAAGCTGCCCCAGCTCCGACATATTTTGCTGCTGTTAAAATTTCAGTTGCCATTAAGAAAATTATTATTAAGAAGAAATTATGAAATTTCTTCTTAATCTTTAATAGGAATTGAACCTATAATCTCTTACTTAGAAGGTAAATGCTCTATCCTAATTGAGCTATAAAGACAAAACAAATAATAATAAACTTAAATTAGTTTTAATAATTTATTTTCTACATAACTTATTAATGGGATTAAAATTAAAAAATATACAAAATAAAATATAGATGCCAACTGTCCTATTAATATATAAGGTTCTTCAACTGGCTGGCCCCCGATTCAAGTCAATAATAAAAAATCTCCAACTAAAAATCAAAAAAAAATTTTACTAAATGGTCTAAACCTTAACCCTCTAAATTGACTTAAATGTAAATAGGGTAATAAAATTAATACCAATATACTACAGATTAAAGCTAAAACACCCCCCAATTTGTTAGGTATAGACCGAAGAATAGCATAGGCGAATAAAAAGTATCATTCTGGTTTAATATGAACCGGAGTAACTAATGGATTGGCTTGTTTGAAATTTTCTGGGTCACTTAAAGAATAAGGAAATAAAAAAACTAAAATTATCAAAATTATTAAAAATACAATTAATCCATACAAATCCTTTAAAACAAAATAATAGTGAAAAGGAATTTTATCGACCTCAGATTTAATACCTACTGGATTATTCGAACCATCTTCATGCAAAGCAATTAAATGAATTAAACTTAAACCAGCCAATACAAAGGGTAGTAAATAATGTAAACTATAAAATCTATTTAAAGTGGCGTTAGAAACACTAAACCCCCCTCAAACTCATTTTACTATATCGTCTCCCACATAAGGAATTGCGGATAATAAGTTAGTTATAACTGTAGCAGCTCAAAAGGACATTTGCCCCCAAGGTAAAACATAACCAATAAAAGCCGTTACAATCATTAATAAAAAAATTAAGACTCCAACATTTCATACAATATGTTTTAAATAACTACCATAATAAATTCCTCTTCCAATATGAAAAAATACACATAAAAAAAACATAGAAGCCCCATTTGCATGTAAATATCTTAAAATAAAGCCATAATTTACATCTCTAGTTATGTGGGCTACTGAAGAAAAAGCCAAATTAATATCTGGACAATAATGCATAGCTAAAAATATTCCTGTAATAATTTGAATTATTAAACTTATACCTAATAAAGACCCAAAATTTCATAAATAACTTATATTTGAAGGGCTAGGAAGATCTATAAACATATTATTTATTAAAGATATAACTGGGTTTTCTTTTCTAATTGTCTTATTCATATAAGAATAACAGGGCTCGAACCTGTATAATATGATTCTAAATCAAATGTGTTTTCCATTTCACTATATTCCTTAACAAAAAATGTTGGAGTTGAACCAACTCTAAAAACTTTGAAGGCCTCTGGTCTACCTTTAACCTAATTTTTTATTATTTATATTCAAATTGAGCTAGCAGTATAGGATTTGAACCTATAACTTTAAGATCAAAACTTATTGCCTTACCCTTTGGCCAACTACTAATATCCCATTAATTAACTAGGGATTATGAACCTCATCAATACATAAAAGTAAATAAAAACAATCAAACCACATCTACAAAGTGTCAATATCATGCCGCTGCCTCAAACCCAAAATGATGATGTCTTGTAAATTGGTGATTTATTAATCTAAATAAACATACTATTAAAAATGAACTTCCAATTAAAACATGGGCTCCATGGAAACCCGTTGTTACAAAAAAAGTTGACCCATACACTGAATCTGAAATTGTAAAAGGTGCTTCATAATACTCCATAGCCTGTAAAGCTGTAAATAATAACCCTAAAACTACTGTTAAAGTTAAACCAATTATTGCTTCTTTTCTCTTGCCACTTATTATACCATGGTGGGCCCAAGTAACAGTCGCACCTGAACTTAATAACACAGCTGTATTTAATAACGGCACAGAAAAAGGATTCAAGGGTTCTATGGCCCTAGGGGGTCATACAGCCCCAATTTCAATTGTGGGGGCCAAACTGCTATGAAAAAAGGCCCAAAAAAAAGAAAAAAATAGACAAACTTCAGATATTATGAATAAAATCATGCCAAATTTTAGCCCTTGTTTTACTATTAATGTATGATGTCCTAAAAATGTAGATTCTCTAATTACATCTCGTCATCAAACAAACATAGTAAAAATTACAATAATTAAACCAAATATCAATATTCAACTTTGACTATAATGAAAGTACATTACTCCGCCAACTGTTGTAAAAAAAGCTCCGCACCCCCCGATATAAGGTCAAGGACTTGGATCTACTAAGTGATAAGGATGATATACTTGCTGCATCATTTATTCTTCTTCAATATATATATTTATAAAATGAACCTATAACCTTTATTATAATAATACTATTATATTAATGTAATGCAATTGTATCTACAAAATAAATTGTAGTAAGTAACGTAAAAACATAAGCTTGAATAACTGCAACCATAATTTCTAATAAAGTTATAAAAATCATTATTAATAAAGGAAAAATACTTAAAAACATTAACCCATTAATAAACATATTAAACGCAAATCCAGATAATATGGCAAATAGTAGATGACCAGCAGAAATATTAGCGGCTAAACGAACTCCTAAAGATATAGCCCTTATCATAAAACTAAGAGTTTCTATAACTACTAAAAAAGGTGCTAAGAAAATTGGCACCCCCCCTGGCATTAAAATACTTAAAAAATTTAATTTAAAAGTTATAAATCCAGATATAATAATTGCTATTATAATGGAAAAAGACATCCCAAATGTTATTATTATATGGGCCGTAGGGGTAAAAACAAAAGGAAATAACCCTAAAATATTCATAATAGCAATAAATAAAAAAATGCTTATAATAAACGGAAAATATTTTTGGCCAACAAACCTCAAATTATCATGTACCGTATACCTGATATTAACATAAATTAGTTCCATTATTGATTGTCATCTATTTGGAATTAATTTATTATTAAAAAAAAATAATGATAGAAATATTATTACTGAAGTCATCATTAAAGAAGAATTAGTAAAAGTTATTAATCAATTACCAAAAAAAACTGGAATAGACACTAAACTTACAATATTAAATTGATCAAAAAATTCGCTCAACATTATAATTTAAATAAATTTTTAAATATTTCTGAATTTATTGATTCTTTTTTTATTATAACATTATTAAATTTAATTCTAATTAAAAATTGTTTCTGTATCCTAGGAATAATAAAATTAATTAATAATACAAGTAAAAAAAATAAAAATATTAATGTATAAGAATATTGTGTTAAATAAGTTAATAAATCTAATTGTGGCATTTAATATGATTGGATTTGAACCAACTTTTTCTAAGTTAAAAGCTTATTACTTTACCTATAAGTTACATATTATTTGGTTAAGAAATATTAAACTTTCTTATCCCTTAATAGAATTTAAACTGCCTTCAATTAATACTAAATCGAGTTAAATTATAACTATTTATTCATCTTTATTTTGGATATGTGTGGTTACTCAATTTACATATTTATCTAAAGAAACTGCTTCAATAACGATTGGCATAAATGAATGATTTGCACCACATATTTCAGAACATTGACCATAAAATACACCAGGTCTTTTTATAAAAAAGCTTGTTTGATTTAATCTACCGGGAACCGCATCAATTTTAACTGCTAATGAGGGAACTGCAAATGAATGTAAAACGTCTGTAGCAGACACTAATACTCGTACTTGTGTATAAATCGGAACTATAACTCTATTATCAACCTCTAATAACCTCAAATCCCCACTTTGTAAATCACTAGTGGGAATCATATAAGAATCAAATTCTATAGTTTCAGAGCCATAATCTGAATATTCATAGGACCAATACCACTGATGTCCTATAGCTTTAATTGTTAATGCAGGGTCAATTACTTCATCCATTAAATATAATAAATTTAAAGAAGGAAACGCGATAAATATTAAAATTGCAGCAGGAATTAATGTTCATATTATTTCAATAAGAGTTCCTTCAAATAAATATTTATGATAATATTTATTAGTAAGCGCTCGAAAAATTAACCATAATACAATAATAGTAATTATTGACAAAATAAACATAATTTGGTCATGAAATAATATAATCTCCTCCATAACGGGACTAGCCGCATCTTGAAATCCTAATTGTCACGGTTCAGCCGCATCTTTAAACCCAACTAAATCAATAAAACGAAAAAAGTTTATAATATTATACATATTTTCTCTATTAATTAACCCCTTAATAAATTAAGGGATTTTATAGAAATTGTTCCCCTTATTCTATAATATGCCACTAATATGGCCAACCCAATCGCAGACTCTGCTGCAGCTACTGTTAAAATCATTAATGTGAAAATCTGACCTACTAAATTATCAATTAAAATTGAATTAATCACAAATAATAAAGAAATAGCTAATAACATTAACTCAATTGACATTAACATAATTATTAAATTACTTCTATTTAAAACTATACCTAAAACACCTAAAATAAATAATACAATTGCAATAATTAAGTATTCTAAATACATATAGCCTGAAGGGAGTCGAACCCTCTTTTTCTGATTCGAAATCCGATTTTTTTTCCTTTAAAATACAGACATAAGAAATAATAATCTTTATTATTTCTTAATAAAATTTATTTATAATAATGATTAGTGTTTTATATGTTTAGTAGTTTTAAGATTAATCTACACACTTAAACCCTATCAACGTTCTTATCTAAAACGATATAAATTAAGAGACAAATAAAAACCATTTCTTACTTCAGATGCATTCAGTAATTATTGATTTTATCATAGCTACCCAACAATAAAAAAGAATTGGTACACCAGCGGATAACTAAATATTCGATCCTTTCGTACTAGAATATAGATATATTTTGTCTCTTATACAAATTGTAGATAGAAACCGACCTGGCTCACGCCGGTCTGAACTCAAATCATGTGCGGTTTTAATGCACGAACAGTGCAACCCTTAGAAGCTGCTGCACCTCTAGGATACCACAATTCAACATCGAGGTCGCAAACATCGTCGTCAATATGAACTCTCAAACGATATAACGCTGTTATCCCCATGGTAACTTTTATCCATTACTCGTTAATACACCCACTTATAATTAACGGGTCATTATAACTCACAATTTAGACCTATAGTCAATAAATGTGTCAATTTAGAAGTTATCCTAATTGTCAGGCTTAATAAACTATTATTTATTCACCTTATGTATACCTTCGTTACTTTTTAGAAGGCTGTCACCCCAACCAAACTGTCCAACTTATATTATGATTAATTTAGTAATTTTTTAATTAAAGAATGGTTTTTCATTAAATTATTACCCATATAGTCTATACAATTAATTAAAAATAACTATATAAATTTCCAGTAAAGCTCAATGGGGTCTTCTCGTCTTACAATTTGTATATAGCATCTTCACTATAAATTCAATTTCATTGGTATTTATCTTGAGACAGTAGAGTATTCGTTAAGCCATTCATACTTGCCAACAATTAATTGGCTATTGATTGCGCTACATTATCACGGTCAGATTTACCGCGGCCATTTAATTGTCCTTTCTTAATCAACATTTATTGTTTAAATTCAGATACAATCACTGGGCAGGCATCACCTTCAATACTTAAAATCTAGGATTCTTAGCTGAAAGCTATGTTTTTGGTAAACAGTCGACACTCTCTTTTTTCTGAGGCTTAATCAATAATTTATTTAATTTATTGAAATTAGCTTCCTTTCTCGCGAACTTACAGGAATATTTTGCCGAGTTCCTTAAGATAAATTCTACCACCACTTAATTACCCACTCGAGTTAGTTTGGTACAGTTTATTTATTTAAGAACGATATTAAATAATTTTTTTCTATATTTTATTTATTTATTATTTATTTCCATTAAATTTAATTATATTCTTAGAAACTGTGTAATTCAATTTAGATCATCCTATAATTGAAAACCCTGGGTCATGAACAATGATTTTCACATTGTTTTTTACTCATGTTCACATTATCACTTTTGATTATGTTTTTACAATTTAAAATTATTACAAAACGTTCTACTACCACTACATAAGTTCAGAGTTTTGGTTTGATATTTAAGCCACCCTAATTTTCAGAATTTTGAGTTTTATTAAGTGAACTATTACGCAATCTTTCAAAGATAGCTGGCTCCAAGCTTACTTTCTTATTGTTTTTATATTAAAATTTCCTTTTACACTTAAATAATTTTATTAATGACCTTAACTTCTGATCTAGGTTGTTTCCTTCTTGACAATAGACCTTCTCGCCCACTGTCTGTCTATCATACTTATTCTTACATTTTCACAGTTTAATTAATCCCTTAATAGGGTTTATTCAGTGCTTTACTTTGTAAAAATTCATTGTATGACGCATTACTAAAATAATTTTCGCAGAAAACCAGCTAAATTCAAGTTCGATTAGTATTTCACCCCTAATCACAGATTTTCCGAGATTTTTGCCACAATCACCGGTGCGTTCCTCCACCTTTTTTTAAAAAGTTTCAAACTATCCATGATTAGATCACTTGATTTCGGGTTCTATTTAACTAAAGCTCAATCTTACTCGTTTTCACTACCTCTTCATTTATAAATTTAAAGTTGCTAAATATTTAACTAATGAACCCATTATACAAAAGGTACNACGCAATCGTTTGCTTATAAATAACGAATTTGAAGCTCTATTTCATTATAATCTCTTTCAACATTCCTTCACAGTACTATTCGCTATCGATATATTATAATATTAAAAATTAGATGTATGGTACACCTTTCTTCAAATAATTCTACTCAAATTCACCATTTAATTTATTAATTTAAAGGACTATAACCTTCTTTGGATTCAATTAATAAATTAAACCTCTCCTCCACTTTCGCTCGCCACTACTCGCAGAATCTCGTTTGATTTTTTTTTCCTTTAATACTAAGATGTTTCAATTCTTAAAGTTTTTTAAAAATCCGTTTCCGCTCTTTGGTATTTATTTTATTATACCCTTTTCGTTATTTTTACGTTTATTTATAATATTCTAGTTATCCATTCGTTACTTATTTTTACTAACCACTAATAATTTA